ATGATTATTGTATACGAATGGACCATTTGTCGAACAAGGGAGTGAGACGTAATCAAGATAGGATCAGAATCATGAAAATTGGAGTGAGTGCTGACGTGTTCCGACGGGGGACTTAATGAAATAGGAGAAGAAGGTTCATTTAAATAACAAGTTATATCTTTTCTTTTGCTGGGGGAATCGTTACTGACAGTTCCGGCCCGAAAGAGCCATTGAAGTCGGAACATAAAAATAAGTTGAATTGTGGAAGAATCCATAACTCCATTTTTTTTTTATTCCAGTAAAGTAAGTCAATCGATAAAAGGAAAAACAAAGAATAATAAGAAATGACACTCCTGTCATAGGAATGGAAATAGCCCTTCTTGCTGCTTCAATAACAAGTATTTTCGTTTTCAAATCAGATAAATCATTTGATCTATGATTCATTGGAACAAAACAAGGAATGGCCTGGCTAGGTATAGGTACTGGCCAGGCCGGGGGAATAAAAGAACCTTTCGTACGAAATCAAAGAGGTACTCTTTCTATTGGAGATATCTGTTTCGAATCCTTATCTAAATGCAATTGCTGATAAAATTCGTCTATATATAGAATAAAGAAAAGAAAGATAAAGAAAGACTTTTATCAATCTTTACTTCACGCGTCACATATGAATTATCCTTTTGTAATTGGGAGAGATGGCTGAGTGGACTAAAGCGACGGATTGCTAATCCGTTGTACGAGTTATTCGTACCGAGGGTTCGAATCCCTCTCTCTCCGCTCCCTCTGATCACTTGAGAGTTATCTTTCGAATTCGAAAAAATCTCGAGCCCTTGTTATCTTAGTTAAATGTATGGAATAGAGAAAATCATAAGAAAATTCAGAAATCAAGCAACGAAAAACTTCTGATTTTTGTATTTTATTCCTCGCGTCCAGGATTACGTCCTGGATCATTAGATAGGAATCCGAAGATGAAGAGAGAAACAAAGAATATCACTACTGTGTAAACGAAGAGTTTGAGAGTAAGCATTACACAATCTCCAAGATCATTTTTGGGGGAAATAAGGGAATAGATTCTCTATTTTTGTACCACATATCCCATTTTGACACCAAGAAATGGAGTGGTTTCTAGAAAAGAAAGGAATTTGCAGGAATTCATTTGTAATAAGATTCTGATTCCTTCGTTACCAAAATGATCTTTCATACCCACAATTAGGTATTGTGAGGGACCATACATAAGGTCTTTGACCTCCGGAAAGTCAGAATGAGAAAATGAGGTGATCCAGATTCATCGCGGCTATCCAAAAGAATTTCAATGTTTGAATCGAGAGTTCATAATGTAAGATTTATCTGATCTTATCAATTGTTAGAATAGAATTTTTCCTTTTTTAGCGAATCAATCATGAATGTTTCTAGGACAGTATTAAAGATCTCATCGAAAACTTACAGCAGCTTGCCAAACAAGGGCTAAGAGAAAAAAGAGTACAGGTATGACTGGCATAACATCTACGATTGGATTGAAAAAAGCATAAGCCTCGGGTAATTTGGCGAAGAAAAAGCTACTCGAATGAAGGGCAGAATTAATACAGATACAGATCAAACTAAAGATATTAAGCATAACAAAAATTTCGCTCTTGTGGAGAATTTCATTATTAGTGAGTTGGGGAAAAATGAAGAAAGAAGAGAAGATAGGCCAAACAAAAAATCCTTCTTTTTCTTTGAACTCCCCCAATCAAAAATCCTTCAATTCTCAAATGAGAATAGAAGGAATCATACTTTCATACAATATCTTAATTGAATTATAGATAATGATCAATGAATTTCTTTTGATTCTACATCTACACGTGTCGAATCCTAGCAACAACCTATTCCATAGATATTTGGGCTGGAATTGACGAACAACCAATATCCATATTAGTGTTATTAGTGTCAAATAGAAATCTCAATGGGGCGTGGCCAAGCGGTAAGGCAACGGGTTTTGGTCCCGTTACTCGGAGGTTCGAATCCTTCCGTCCCAGACCGATTCTATCAGAACAAAGATTGTGCTCTTTTCTTTAACAATCCTCTGTTTAAGAGTGTAATGTTGGATACAATGTGATCCAATCTTTCTTTCTGATTTCTAATGATTCAGAGAAGAATCATATCCTACCTTTCGATTCTGTTTCTGTTTGTGAGAAACAGAATCGAGTGTCAATGACACGTGGATGGAAATAAATATCTTTTTGATATAGGTAGGATGGGAACAAAGATCAAAGTTCCATTCAAAAAAAAAAGATTGGGTGGCTATTCAGCGTATGCCCGTCTCCCCCCCGCTCATATTCATATTGAAGTTAGTTAGTCATTTAGAGAAACTTTATGCCCCCTATTTATCAAATTTGGATTCCCACATGATGCATTCTGAGTCGACATGCGGAAGAAAGGTAAAGTAAATAGGGGTAAATGACTAATTTTATGTGGATCCTGAATTCTAAACAGGAGGAGTTCTTGGTACTAATTCCATCACTGGGATTAAAGCTCCTAAGACTGGGGTGGGGCAAAATAAAATAGAAACACCGAATGAATCTGGACCCATTCGGCTTTGTACCTATACAAGATGGTATAGCATCCCATAAGAGGATCTTTTTTTGATTGGCTTTGAGTATGATTCATGATCCCCATAGAATTCGTGTAGATACGAGTTAATTAGCAAAGGAAGGTATCAATTTCAATCAATATCTGTGTCATCCGGATCTCATTAACAAACAATAAAGTTCAATACGGAACAGATGTATTTTCTTTGGACTTAATTGCTTTTATTTTGCATCAGGCTCCAATGAATAATTGGAAATCAATGTAACGATGGGGGGGGATTCATAGATTCCATTCACTTTAGTTTATCTTTATGGAAATGGAAAAATTTCTGAACCTGAAATAAAGCAAAATCCGTAGAAAATGAACCATGCCCATATGTAGTTTTATTGTTCTATTTCAGTGACACCGGTATTTCGGTTTCGGTGAAAAAGATTTGTGATCTCTTAAATATACACGATGACCCCCGGTGACAATTGTTCGGTGTATCTGATGGATACGGAAAGGTCATACTCCTACGATTTGGATTTTCTCAATCAGATGAAAGAATAGCGACCTTAATCTTATCTTCCATGAGCTCTTTTCTATCCATCCCCATGAAAACAACTAAATTGGATTTTTTTCTCGACCCATCCATCTGATTTAAATCATTGATGATTCAATTGGAAAAGAAACATGGATTTCTCTTATGATGATCGAATTCGCGTCTCTTTAATCAATGAGATATCTGCTAAACTTTTTAGTTACTCGTTGTGATTGTGCCGACTTGTTGATTTGATTGATTTAGAGATCAAATTAAATTCAGTCTTTACAGGAAAACTTATTTATAGTAATGATAATGATGTCGACGTAGGAAATTCTTGAAACCATTTTATTTTTTATGATTCCTTACCTTATAAATCCTCGCTATTCGAAGAAGTGTGAGATTGGTGAATCTATCCTATCGAGTCACTTGCGACTTTTCCGGGTCATTAGAATAGCTTATTTGGTTAATGACTCATTTTATTTTGTTCCAGTATTGGTAATTCCAGTATTGGTAATCGAATTAAAGACTCGTCTTTAGTTTAGTTGTTCGAGAAAGAATTGGAATTGGATCTTTCATGATTGATCGTCCCGAACAATATAACAATATGTTGAAGATGTAGATGTAAATAAGTGTTAAGCAACTCATTTCTTCGTGTTTTTTATAAATGTGTTTCATTCCTATAATAGAATATGGGTTAATTTGGCTTTTTGCTGAGATTTCCCCAGAGAAATACCTATTCATACATATATAAAAATAAAGTATGGACTACTATGCACCGATGGAGCCAATGACTATTCATGATTCCATATTGAATCAATTCCATACCGGTCCAAATTAGAGGAATGTTATGGTAAAACTTCGTTTGAAACGATGTGGTAGAAAGCAACGTGCGACTTGAAGGACATGATCGGCTGTGGATTCTTGCATCCACCATTTTTTTATATATCAATGAAGATGCTCTTGGCTCGACATAGTTTGTTCTGTGCCACCAGGACCCCATTTGGGGGGGTTGTAAATAGTACATGATGGAGCTCGAGCATAAATTCTTGATTCATTTATCAAAGGGAAGGATCTAGGGTTAGTGCCAGTCAATAAGTTGGAACAACTTCGTAAGTATATCTTCGATATAGAAATCGCAAATTCGAACAAGTTTCAAATAAAAAAGCAAAAAAAGGAAAATTTGTCGGAATTGGTAAAACTATTTCGATCAAAAGTGTATCACAGGGGAATCAACCATTTGTATGATTCTTCAATAGAAAGAACAAAAGGTATGTTGCTGCCATTTTGAAACAATTAAGGATCACCGAAGTAATGTCTAAACCCAATGATTCAAAGCAAAGATAAAGGATACCGGAACAAGGAAACGCCATTTTCAATTGTCTCAATAACTAGATCAGAATGAGAAAGGAAAATCGATTCTAGACGAGACAAACAAAAGAGGTTAGAGACGGCTCAATAAATGTCTAAGGATTTCCCTTCGAGCTCTTTGAGAATTACCCAACTTGAGTTATGAGTACGAATGAGATTTCTTTTTTTTTATTCCTTCCAAAAAAAAAACGACTCAAATCCTAATCGAATTGATGATTTTATGGATCCATTTGCCACTATATACAATACATAAATTCGAATCATTCTTTCTCGAGCCGTACGAGGAGAAAACCTCCTATACGTTTCTAGGGGGGGCATTGTTCATCTATATCTATCCCAATGAGCCATCTATCGAATCGTTGCAATTGATGTTCGATCCCGAAGAGAAGGAAGAGATCTTCGTAAAGTGGGTTTTTACGATCCGATAAAGAACCAAACTTATTCAAATGTTCCTGCTATTCTATATTTCCTTGAAAAAGGTGCTCAACCTACAGGAACTGTTCATGATATTTCAAAGAAGGCGGAAGTATTTAAGGAACTTCGAATTAATCAAACGAAATCAAATTTATGAAATAGAAAAAAAAATTGAGTGAAATAACTGGCAATTGAGGGGATTGCCATCAATCAGATGGTTTTCGTTGGGACTCTACGAATAAATAAGGGATCAATCTTGCTATTGTTTGTACTTCTATTGAAAACCAGAGATTTTTTTCCTACTTCTTCTTTATTTATTCCCCCCCACACACTTCATTTTTTATCTATGTAGTGCCAATCCAACACAAGTCTTTATTTTCTTTATTTCATTTTTTTTTCTCAAAATTCAATTTATATTGACAATGGTGTATCGATCAAATATAATTCGATCGTGAATAAATAGATCTATTTATCTACGTCCCATAAGTTTGTTTCTTTACTTCACTAGGTTCGCCGGATTCACTGTGACACAAGAAGTATCTTCTTAAGATAATGAAAAAAAAAAATGATCAAAACAGGAGGGTCCACAAATTTTTACATCTATCTATATTTATCCGTGAATCCGTTGTATTTGAATCTGATCTGAACATTTTGATGTTCATAATTGATCATCAAATGTTTCTTTTAGATTTGTTGCTAGTTCAATGTTTTGATGGGGTAGGGCAATCCAATCTCTTTATTTATTTATTTATTTTTTTGATTCCGATCGTATCTACACACCATATTTATACGGGTTGCTAACTCAACGGTAGAGTACTCGGCTTTTAAGTGCGGCTAGGATCTTTTACACATTTGGATGAAGCAACAGATTCGTCCATACCATTGGTATGGTTTGTAAGACCACGACTGATCCTGAAAGGGAATGAATGGAAAAAACAGCATGTCGTATCAATGGAGAACTCTGAGAATACTTCCTGGGTCGGTAGAAAATCTTGTTTTGATTCTTGGAACGGTACCAAATCAATTCACAGTTTGGTCGAGTGAATAAATGGATAGAGCCCTAATGGCTCCAATTATAAGGAAACCAAAAGCAACGAGCTCGGTTCATAATTCGAATGATTACCCGATCTAATTAGACGTTAAAAATAGATTAGTGCCTGATGCGGGAAAGGGTTCTCCTGTGAGTGGATCATCAATTCCTTTTTTTTCATGAATCCTAACTATTAACTATTCTTTCTCTATTATGGGGTGGAGACGAATGTGTAGAAGAAACGGTATACTGATAAAGAGAATTTCTTCCAAAGTCAAAAGAGCGATCGGGTTGCAAAAATAAAGGATTTCTAACCATCTCTTGTAACTATAACGAACACAAACAAATTGGATGGAAAGAGAGAGGATCCGTTCATTGGACTCCCCGTCTCCGGGGTATCTATTCTTTTCTTACTATATACCCTGTTCTGACCGTATCGCACTATGTATCATTTGATAACCCAAGAAATCCTCCGTGCCTTTGTATAATTTCAAATGGAGGAATTACAAGGATATTTAGAAATAGATAGATCTAGGCAACAACACTTCCTATATCCGCTTCTATTTCAGGAGTATATCTACGCACTTGCTCATGATCATGGTTTAAATGGATCGATTTTTTACGAACCTATGGAAAATTTCGGTTATGACAATAAATCCAGTTCACTAATTGTGAAACGTTTAATTACTCGAATGCATCAACAGAATCATTTGATTCTTTCGGTTAATGATTCCAACGAATCTATTTTCGTTGGGCACAACAAGAATTTTTATTTTCAAATGGTATCAGAGGGTTTTGCAGTCATTATGGAAATTCCATTCTCGCTGCGATTAGTATCTTCCCTAGAAGAAAAAGAAATAGCAAAATCTCATAATTTACGATCTATTCATTCAATATTTCCCTTTTTCGAGGACAAATTATCACATTTAAATCATGTGTCAGATATACTAATACCTCATCCCATCCATCTGGAAATCTTGGTTCAAACCCTTCACTGCTGGATACAAGATGCCCCCTCTTTGCATTTATTGCGATTCTTTCTCCACGAGTATCGTAATTCGAATAGTCTCATTACTCCAAAGAAATCCATTTCTCTTTTTTCAAAAGAGAATCAAAGATTCTTCTTGTTACTATATAATTCTCATGTATATGAATGTGAATCCGTATTAGTGTTTCTCCGTAAACAATCTTCTCATTTACGATCAACATCCTCTGGAACTTTTCTTGAGCGAACACATTTCTATGGAAAAATAGAACATCTTGTAGTAGTGCTTCGTAATTATTTTCAGAAGAACCTATGGTTGTTCAAGGACCCTTTCATGCATTATGTCAGATATCAAGGAAAATCCATTCTGGCTTCAAAGGGGACTCATCTTCTGATGAAGAAATGGAAATCTCACCTTGTCTATTTTTGGCAATGTCATTTTTACTTGTGGTCTCTACCGGACAGGATCCATATAAACCAATTATACAATCATTCCTTATATTTTCTGGGCTATCTTTCAAGTGTACGACTAAACACTTCGGTGGTAAGGATTCAAATGCTAGAGAATTCATTTCTAATAGATACTTCCATTAATAAATTCGAGACCCTAGTCCCAATTATTCCTCTGATTGGATC